GTTCAAGAAGCGCTCCAAAAGATGTTGATCGTAAATAAGAGGATTGGTTACGAAGAAAAACAAAAAGGGATTCGTATTCACATACATGGAAATTATATAGGAAAAAGAATAATCTTTGATTCCTTTTTTTCAAAAAGGAAATGAATTCTTTTGGAGTAATAAGACTATTCCAATTACGATATTCATAAAGAAAGAATCGTAATAAATGCAAAGAAGAGGTATCTTTCAACCAGTAACGAAGAGTTTGAACCAAAATTTCTAGATGGACGGGGTAAGGTATTAATATAGTTAACACATAATTTAAATGTAAGAATTTGTCCTCTAAAAAAGGAAATATTGAATGAATTGATCGCAAATTTTGAGATTTTACTATTTTTTTTCCCTCTAGGGAAGATAGTAATAGTAGGGAAAACGGAATTTCCACAATAACTGCAAACCCTTCTGTTATCATTTGCGAATACAAATTCTTTTTGTGTTTGTGCCCAAAAATGTCATTTTGGTTTGAATCATTAACAGAAAGATTCAAATGATTCTGTTGATACATTCGAGTAATTAAACGTTTTACAATTAGTAAACTGTATTTCTTGTTACTCGTATTTTCCAACAAAACGGATTTATTTAAACCATGATCATATGCAAATGCATAAATATATTCCTGAAAGATAAGTGGATAGATAAAGTAATGTTGCCAAGACCTATCTAGTTCTATATGTCCTTGGAATTTTTCCATTTCAACTTAGACCGAAAACAAAAGGAAAAATAGAGAATTTCTTGGGTTATCAAATGAAACATAGTGCGATACAGTCAAAACAAGGTATTTTAGTTAAAATATAATGCATACCTCGGAGACGAGTAAATTCATCAACGGACTCTCCATTTTTTTTTCCATCTAATTGGTTTTTTCTTTTTTATCTTTTTTTTTATCTTATATAAGATAATAAGATGGTTAGAAATCCTTTATTTTTTCAACCCAATCGCTCTTTTGATTTTGGAATAAATTTATCAATATACTCTTTCTTCTACACATTCGTCTCCATCTCCTTATGGAGAATGGATAATCGAATAGTTAGGATTCACTATAAAAAACAAAGTATCCACTCATGGGAGAATCCTTTCCCGGATCAGGCACTAATTTTTTTTAACGTCTAATTAGATCGGAAAATCATTCAAATTATGAAAATAATCTCGTTGTTCTTTCTTTCCCCAGAATTGGAACCATTAGGGCTCGATCCATTTATTCAATCGACCCAACTTTGAATTCATTTCATTTCCTTCCAAAAATTGAAAATAGACTTTAAATTGAAAATAGACTTTTGTAACAATTTTGTAAGAATGAAATATTCTTTGAATTTTATATTGATACGACATGCTCTTTTTTCCATTCATTTCCTTTCAGGATCAGTCGTGGTCTTATAAACTCTACCGATGATGTAGACGAATTCCTTGCTTCATCAAAATATGTAAAAGATTCTAGTCGCACTTAAAAGCCGAGTACTCTACCGTTGAGTTAGCAACCCGAAAAATCAATATGTTATGTAAATACAATCGAGATAAAAAAAAAAAATGGATTGGAATCAACAATTTGAATGAACAAGAAATCCAAATCAAATTTTCTAATTCATTCCGAACATAAAAGCAAACAGATCTGATAACAATACAAAATAAGCAATGAATCTTTGAGTAAAAAACCTATTTATGGAAGACAGAGATAAACTATTTTTTTATTTCAAAATTGAATTATATTTGTTCAATATGCTCTTGTCAATATGAACATAACAAAAAAATACAATTACAATGAAAAAAAAAAATGAAAAAATATTTGGAAATTCCATTTCATTTTTTTTTTTCTAAATAATATTAATAGAATATATATAGAATAGATAGAATTATTCTAATTCTAATATATATATTTTAATATAGCAATACGATAACAATATTGCTTTTGAAATCAAAGTAGAAAAAGTGAAATATATAAGAAAATTTTTGGGTTGGATTGGCACTAGATAAAAAAAAAGATACAGGCATAGAAAGAGAAGAAAAAAAGTTCTACCAAACTACAACCGCATTATCTTTTGTTTTTATTTTTTTTAATATTAATAATAGAACTTCGATTAAACTTTGTTTGATTAAGTCGAATTTAGTTAAAAACCCCCGCCTTCTTTAAAATATCATATACCGTTTCTGTAGGTTGAGCACCCTTTTTAAGAAAATCTAGAATAGCCGGAACATTTAAATATGTTTGATTTTTTATCGGATCATAAAAACCCACTTTCTCCAAATCTCTTCCCTCTCTTCGGGATCGAACATCAATTGCAACGATTCGATAGACGGCTCATTGGGATAGATTAGATCAACAATACCCCCCCTGGAAACGTATAAGAGGTTTTCTCCTCGTACGGCTCGAGAAAAATGATTCAAAATTAGGTATATATAAATTTGATTATAATGATCAATCAAATCTATTATATTATAATGATCAATCGTCCATAAAATCATCAAAAAAATTAATTAGCCTAAGAATTAAATCCTTTTCGTGATTTCCTCCAAAAATCATTTGTATACTCATAACTCAAGTTGAATAATTCTGAAATGGCTCAAAAAAATACTTTGGCATTTCATTTATTGAGCAGTCTCAAATACCCTTTTGTCTTGTCTCATTTAGAATCGATTTATTTGAATTCGATATTCGGATCCAAATCCAATTGTTGCGACAATTAACAATTAAAAGGGTATTTCCTTGTTACAGAAATCTTTATCTTTTTTTTGAATCATTGGGTTTAGACATTACTTCGTTGATTTTAAATCCTTTCAAAAATGGCAGCAACATGCCTTTTTTGCTTGTTATTGTTTTCTATCAAAGAATCGAATTATCGGAACGACAGATTCTCCACAATCTAGAGAATTTCTATTCTGGAGTTGAAACTTGTTTTATTTGGATCCCCTTTCAATTTCTCTGTCAAAGATATACTTACGAAGTTGTTCCAACTTATTAATTGACACTAACCCTAGACCCCTTCCCCCTAAGAACTAGCTCAATACTTTACTACTCGAGCTCCATCATGTACTATTTCCGTTAGTCCCCAACAAAAAAAGAAATCCGGGTTCGAGTGGAACAGAACAAAAGATGTCGAGTCAAGAGCATCCTTTATTAGAGAATGATGGATATAAGAATCCACAACGGATCATGTCCTTCAAGTCGCACGTTGCTTTCTACCACATCGTTTCAAACGAAGTTTTACCATAACATTCCTCAAATTTGGAACCAGTATGCGGTTGATTCAATTATGGAATAATGAATAGTCATTGGTTGAGTTAGGACAATCAATACAAGGATCTGGAATATATCTTAAATTATGAAATTATTATTAGTTTAGTAATGTTAATTTTTTTACAAGTACAATATATATTAAACCTAATAAAAAAATCCGCGTTTCTTTTTAAACTCACTCATTCCATTCATTGTTTATTTAATATTAACAATAGATTAAATTTTTTCCGGGATGAATCAAAAAAATAACTAGCTTCCTTCTATATTTTATATGAATATAGAGGGGATGCATATATGATTGATTAAAGATAGACCTTTTTGTTTTGGAATTTGACTTCCTGTAATCTAGAACCCCATCTTATCTTGTCTAAATCTCAAACAAATTCAGTTGGATCTGTGTGTTATTTGGTCACTTCCCCTCCCTTTATTTAATTTAATTAAATGGGAAAAATAATTAGTTTAGTCGGAAGCATAAAATTCAATCCAATATGAAATTTTAAAAACAGAAAAATGCAATCTTAAATTACATATGTTCTGTTCTGGGACGGAAGGATTCGAACCTCCGAATAGCGGGACCAAAACCCGATGCCTTACCACTTGGCCACGCCCCACCTAGATTTCTATTTGACACTAATAAACACTAATATTGTTATTCATTGTTCGTCAATTTCATCCCAACTAGTTAAAAAAAAAATTCCATTTGGTTGTTAGTATTTTGACACGTGTAGATCTAGAATTCAAATCAATTTATTGATCATTACATAGAATTCGATTAAGATATTGTATGAAAGTAGAATCTCTTCCATTCTCTATTGAGAATAGAAGGTTTTTTGATTGAGTAAGTAAGATCAAAAAAAAAAGAAGCATTTTTTTTCTTCATTTGTTGTTTCTATCAATAACTCAATCAAAATGCAATAAAAATAAAATGTCTGTTATGCTTAATATCTTTAGTTTGATCTGTCTTAATTCTGCCCTTTATTCGAGTAGTTTTTTCGTCGCCAAATTACCGGAAGCCTACGCTTTTTTGACTCCAATCGTAGATTTTATGCCAGTCATACCTTTATTCTTTTTTCTCTTAGCCTTTGTTTGGCAAGCTGCTGTAAGTTTTCGATGAAATTTTTCATCTTGTCCTAGAAAAATAAATGATTTTTCGAGAAAAATACTAAATAATTGATAAAATCAGACAAGGCTTACAGTATGAATCTTTGATTCTAAAGATTCCCATTTTGGTTTTGGAATAGACACAATCCCTATTACGTCGTTTTCCGATTCGAACTTTTTTTCGTAACTGAAAAACCTTATTTGGATCCTCCATAATATCAACAAATGGGTATAATAAAATTATTGATAAATAAGGTATTAATGACAAAAAGAAGAATAACTTTAATTTTTTTTTAGTAGAATTAAAAAAATTCTTTTCGATTTTGAAAAACTATTTCGGTTTTAGACGTCAAATCAAATTCAAATTAGTAGTGGTATAAAAATAGAGAATCTATTCTCTTTTTTCCAAAAAAAAAATGATCTTGGAGATTGTATAATGCTTACTCTCAAACTCTTTGTTTACACAGTAGTAATATTCTTTGTTTCTCTCTTCATTTTCGGATTCCTATCTAATGATCCAGGACGTAATCCTGGACGCGAAGAATAAAAGGGGTTTTTTGGTTTTTTCATATATTATTCTATATATATATAGAATATAGAAGAAATATATATAGAAGAAGAAATCTATTTTCTAATTTTAACTAACAAAAATATTAAGATTCAGCTATCACTGCAATGGAAACGGAAAGAGAGGGATTCGAACCCTCGGTACGAATAATTCGTACAACGGATTAGCAATCCGACGCTTTCGTCCACTCAGCCATCTCTCCCCGTTGAAAATAAAAAAAAAAGAATAATCAAATAGAAATAATAAAAATTTTTAAATTGAAAATTCTATAAAATAAAAATAAGAAATAGGTAATAAACTCGAATTAATTAAACTGAAATAAGAAATTAACTAAAAAAAATTAGAAAGATATATTATATAACAATAATATATCTATACAAAATATACAAGTTGTATTGTGTAATACAACATTAAGTACAAATTCGATTTGAAATTCCAATCAGTCAGATAAAGATTCGAAGGATTCAATAAAAGATTCAATTCCAAATCGAATATATATATTATTTAAAATTTTCAGTTTTTTAATTTTAATATATAATAAATAATTATATTATAATTATATATATTTTATTACTTTATACTATATATTATAACTATATATTATAACTATATACTATATATTATAACTATATATATACTATTACTATAATATTCTATTTTATTACTATATAATTATATATTATATTAAATTAAGAATAATTTTTTTTTTAATTTTAATTATATTCTAAAATTTAAAATTATAATATATAATTCCTATTAAGAATATTTACTATTAAGAATATAATTATAATTATAATGAATTATACAAAAATTCTACAAAAAAAAAGACCAAATATTAATATATTATAAATAGAAAATTAAAATATAGATAAATATAAAATTAAAATAATAAAATATAGAAAGAAAAAAATAATAAAATATAGAAAGAAAATAAAAAAAATGCTTTGTCGCCCGAGAGGGCCCTTTTTATATTCCCACGGCCTGGCCTGATCAGTACTTCGCCAGGCCTTTTATGAATTCATAGAATAAAAAAACAAAAGATTTTTTTTATTTTGATAATCATAGAAAAAATGCTTGTTATTGAAACAAAAGAACAATAAAAAAGGACTGCTTCTATTCTTTAGGTATAGAACCAACATGCTATTTCTTATTATCTTTTCTTCCCCATTTATTCTATCTATTCTTACATTTTTTCAGCATACAATTTTTTATTTTAGGTTCGAACCGAACTTTCTTTTCTTGAAGCGTACCTATCAAAACGATAATTCCGTCAAGAAAAAAATAGGACTTTTTCTTAGTTATTTAATTATCTTTTCATAATCTCATTTAACCTTCCTACAAAAAACGTCAATACGTTAAATTTCATGATTCTTTTATAATCCTGGCTTGCTTGATTATCTCCAAACTCAGTATTCAGTGTTCGACAAAAGTTTCAGTTCGATACAATAATCCAACTGTAGCGGGTATAGTTTAGTGGTAAAAGTGTGATTCGTTCTATTAACCCCTTAATAGTTAAGGGGTCTACCGGTTTAATTTAATTACTATTCCGATCAAAAACTTTATTTTTTAAAAGGAATTAATCCTTTCCCTCTCAATGAAAAATTGGAGGAAAATTATACATTCTCGTGATTTGTATCCAAAACTCAATTAAATTAAAGGTGGCAATTTTGGATTAGGAAATTTACGAAACATAATTTTTTTTAATTGGATCAATAGTTCCATCCAATTGAATGAGTATAAGTAATAGATCCATGGATGAAGATAGAAAAAGGGTTTCTAATCGTAACTAAATCTTCTATTTATATATAGAGAGAAGCAAAATAGCTATTAAATGATGACTTTAGTTTACTAGAGGCTTCAATCAACATATTTTTTTGTTTGTTTTAGCTCGGTGGAAACAAAATACTTTTCCTTAGGATTCGATCAAATAGAAATAGAGAACGAAGTAACTAGAAAGATTGTTAGAATCGCCTTTTCTAGAGGGATCATCTAAAAAGTAAGTTGTTTTGAATTGAATGCATTCATACAAAAAACTGACATAGATGGTATGGGTGAAATTGTCTTTTGTAATTTTGTTCCCACTTTCGATTAGGATCTGTGAATTTTGACTTTTTCCATAAAGGAGCCGAATGAAACCAAAGTTTCATGTTCGGTTTTGAATTAGAGACGTTAAAAGAAAGAAAGCAACGTCGACTATAACCCCTAGCCTTCCAAGCTAACGATGCGGGTTCGATTCCCGCTACCCGCTCTATTCTGTATTAATTAATGCATTAATGCATTATTGAGTTGAATACGCAATTCAAAAAAATTTTATCATCTCATAGAATCTGATTGTTTTTTCGAAACAAAAAAAAAAATAAGTCAAAAATGAGAAAAATCGGAATGAAAGGCGTCCATAGTCTAATGGATAGGACATAGGTCTTCTAAACCTTTGGTATAGGTTCAAATCCTATTGGACGCAATTTATTTCCATATATATTTTTAGATACCCATGTGAAAAAAAGTTCTTTTAAATAAAAAAAATGAAGAAGGATCAATTTCTTTATGCTTGCTCTTGAAGTAG